TCGTTTCTTCTTTTTCTTTTGTGTTCAATAAAAAAATGAACAATTATAATTCTATAGGGTTGAATAAAAATTCAATTAATCTTTTGATAAAATTGCTATGCTTAGTGTGTGACTCGTTGGTTTTTTGAGGGTTAGTATAAAAAACCAGCCCCACGGTATAAACAAATAACTATAGAAGTAATAACCAACTCATCACTTCGTATTATCTGGATCCAAAGAATCAGTCAAGATATGATATATTGTTCATATTGTTGTAGCAACTGAAATCTTTTTTTATTATTTATTAAAAAATATGCTTCTAAGTTGTCAATCGAAATAAAAAAGAAAGGGTATGGATAAATGGAAGGATGAGAGAAAGAAAGAAAAAGAATATTGATGATATAGAATTCCAATATGTAAGGTCTATGAGTCATCTCAGAAAAAAGCTGTGTAATAAAGCATCAATACGGATTCATCATTAACATTAAATGGATCTGCTCATCGAACAAAAAATAAAGAGCTTGGAGCCAATAAAGGCTAAGAATATTGACTCAAGAACTAATAGCTCCATTGTAGAATTCAGACCTAACCATTAAGTAAGAAGCGATGGGAACGATGGAACCTGTGAATTCAAAAGATTCTAGTGAAAATGAATTCGAATGATTCATGGATCGGGATGGCGGAACCGACCAGAAACCAATTCATCTATTCGGAAAAGTTATGAACTAATGATAGAACTGAAATAGAAATTGAAAGAGTAAATATTCGCCCGCGAACACTTTATTTTCTTGGATTGCTAAATTTGGGTCAATCCAATACGATAAAGAGTAAAACAAAAGAAAGACTCGTTTTAACATTCTAAAATAGATAAATAAAATAGTTATGTTATTTAATATATTTAGTTATCTATACAAACAAGATATACAAATTCCTAATAGATTTGATCTAGATTAAATGAAATCCATGATTCATTATATTACTTATTAAATACATGTATATCTTCATTCAAATTATATTCTATCTGAATTGAATTCAAAATGTTTAATTTGAATTCATTTTATTCGCGAGGAGCTGTATGAGAAGAAACTCTCACGTCCAGTTCTGTAGTAGAGATGGAATTCAAAACAAACCATCAACTATAACCCCAAAAGAACCAGATTCCGTAAACAACATAGAGGAAGAATGAAGGGAATATCTTATCGAGGTAATGATATTTGTTTTGGTAAATACGCTCTTCAGGCACTTGAACCCGCTTGGATCACATCTAGACAAATAGAAGCAGGTCGACGAGCAATGACACGAAATGCACGTCGCGGTGGAAAAATATGGGTCCGTATATTTCCAGATAAACCAGTTACAGTAAGACCCGCAGAAACACGTATGGGTTCAGGTAAAGGCTCTCCCGAATATTGGGTAGCTGTTGTTAAACCAGGTCGAATACTTTATGAAATGGGTGGAGTAACAGAAAATATAGCCAGAAGGGCTATTTCAATAGCAGCGTCCAAAATGCCTATACGAGCTCAATTCATCATTTCGGGATAAAAAAGAAATAGGCCTTGGGTAAAAAAAATAGCGGGTTTCTTTTTTTGGACAAACAATATTTCTTTTTTTCTTCGACCTTTGTATTGTAAAAAACAGATAAAAAAAAATGATATGATTCAACCTCAGACCCATTTGAATGTAGCAGATAACAGCGGGGCTCGAGAATTGATGTGTATTCGAATCATAGGAGCTAGCAATCGTCGATATGCTCATATTGGTGACGTTATTGTTGCTGTGATCAAAGACGCAGTTCCAAACATGCCTCTAGAAAGATCAGAAGTGGTCAGAGCTGTAATTGTCCGTACTTGTAAAGAACTTAAACGTGACAACGGTATGATAATACGATATGATGACAATGCCGCAGTTGTGATTGATCAAGAAGGAAATCCAAAAGGAACGCGAGTTTTTGGTGCGATTGCCCGAGAATTGAGACAGTTCAATTTTACTAAAATAGTTTCATTAGCTCCCGAGGTATTATAAAATGAGAGCACGATATGGTTATAGTAGGGTATTTAAAAGAAATAGATTAAGATTCATTTAGTAGATTTTGTCTCACGTATATACCTTTCAAAATTAATATTCATAAACAAATACGTAAAAAAAAAAAAGAAAAACATGTTGATTATATCCAAATTTGGAGGCACCAATAATTTTAATTAATCATGGGTAGTGATACTATTGCTGACATAATAACCTCTATACGAAATGCCGATATGTATAGAAAAAGCGTGGTTCGAGTAGCATCTACTAATATCAGCCAAAGTATTGTTAAAATACTTTTACGAGAGGGTTTTATCGAAAACGTGAGAAAACATCGAGAAAACAACAAATCTTTTTTGGTTTTAACCCTACGACATAGACGGAATAGGAAAAGGACTTATAGAAATCTTTTCAATTTAAAACGGATCAGTCGGCCGGGTCTACGAATCTATTCTAACTATCAAAGAATTCCTAGAATTTTAGGTGGGATGGGGATTGTAATTCTTTCTACCTCTCGGGGTATAATGACAGACCGAGAGGCTCGACTAGAAAGAATAGGCGGAGAAATTTTGTGTTATATATGGTAATCCTTCTAATATCCGAATTCAATACGAAACTTCTTATTTGTGAAAAAGAAAAGAGAAGGGGTGGGTTGTCTAATAGGGTTCTTCCTCCACTAGTTGATACTTCAAGGGGGTTTTACCTGTAATGAAAGAACAAAAATGGATTCATGAAGGTTTAATTACTGAATCGCTTCCCAACGGCATGTTCCGGGTTCGTTTAGATAATGAAGATATGATTCTAGGTTATGTTTCAGGAAAGATCCGACGTAGTTTTATACGGATACTGCCAGGAGATAGAGTCAAAATTGAAGTAAGTCGTTATGATTCAACCAGAGGTCGTATAATTTATCGACTCCGCAACAAAGATTCGAAAGATTAGGTGTTTTTTCAACTTCACTATTTATTTCGTAGGAATACGATTCAAAATATAAAATTTCAAGAAACTTATTTTCTTCCAAGAAGTGGATTCAAAATTAAAGTAAGGAGTGGGAAATATGAAAATAAGAGCTTCTGTTCGTAAAATTTGTGAAAAATGTCGACTAATCCGTCGTCGGGGACGAATTAGAGTAATTTGTTCCAACCCAAGACATAAACAAAGACAAGGATAATCAGCCTTGTTAAAGACCCGATATAAAAATAAGAAGGGGATCTGTTTTGACATGAAATGGATATATCCATATATCTCTGACTAAAATTTATGAGATGATAAAATATGGCAAAAGCTATACCGAAAAAAGGTTCACGTGGACGTATTGGTTCACGTAAGAGTACACGTAAAATACCAAAGGGGGTTATTCATATTCAAGCAAGTTTCAATAATACCATTGTGACTGTTACAGATGTACGGGGGCGAGTGGTTTCTTGGTCCTCTGCCGGTACTTGTGGCTTCCGAGGTACAAGAAGAGGGACGCCATTTGCTGCTCAAACCGCAGCAGGAAATGCTATTCGTGCAGTAGTAGATCAAGGTATGCAACGAGCAGAAGTCATGATTAAAGGTCCCGGTCTCGGAAGAGACGCAGCATTACGAGCTATTCGCAGAAGTGGTATACTATTAACTTTCGTACGGGATGTAACCCCTATGCCACATAATGGCTGTAGACCCCCGAAAAAAAGACGTGTGTAGAAATAAAAATTGAAGATATTTCAATAGCAAGAGAAACAAAAGAAGAGAAACAAGAGAAATAAATGATTCAAGGATCTGATCAAATAATATTATTATGGTTCGAGAGAAAATAACAGTATCTACTCGGACACTACAGTGGAAGTGTGTTGAATCAGCAGCAGACAGTAAGCGTCTTCTTTATGGGCGCTTTATTCTGTCTCCGCTTATGAAAGGTCAAGCAGACACAATAGGCATTGCTATGCGAAGAGCTTTGCTTGGAGAAATCGAAGGAACATGTATCACACGCGCAAAATCTGAGAAAATATCACACGAATATTCTACCATAATGGGTATTCAAGAATCAGTACATGAAATTTTAATGAATTTGAAAGAAATCGTATTGAGAAGTAATCTCTATGGAACTTGTGAGGCGTCTATTTGTGTCAGGGGCCCTGGATATGTAACTGCTCAAGATATCATCTTACCGCCTTATGTAGAAATCCTCGATAATACACAGCATATAGCTAGCTTGACGGAACCCATTGAGTTGGTTATTGGATTACAAATAGAGAAGAATCGCGGATATCTTATAAAAGCGCCAAATACCTTTCAAGATGGAAATTATCCTATAGATCCTGTATTCATGCCTGTTCGAAATGCGAATCATAGTATTCATTCTTATGAAAATGGTAACAAAGAGATACTATTTCTCGAAATATGGACAAATGGAAGTTTAACTCCTAAAGAAGCACTTTATGAAGCCTCCCGGAATTTTATTGATTTATTGATTCCCTTTTTACATACCAAAGAAGAAAATTTAAATTTAGAGGGCAATCAACACATGGTTCCTTTACCCCCTTTTACCTTTTATGATAAATTGGCTAAACTAACAAAAAATAAAAAAAAAATGGCGTTGAAATCGATTTTTATTGACCAATCAGAATTGCCTCCCAGGATCTATAATTGCCTCAAAAGGTCCAATATATATACATTGTTGGACCTTTTGAATAACAGTCAAGAAGATCTTATGAAAATGGAGTATTTTCGCATAGAAGATGTCAAACAAATTTTAGGCATTCTAGAAAAAAATTTCGTAATTGATTTACCGAAAAATAAGTTTTAAATTCATTGGATTTTTTTTCATCTTTTTTTTAGAAAAAGGCCGAAAATAGGTTTTGAATCTTTAGGACAATTCATATATTCGGAATTGGCATAGATTCATAATTTAATTGAATAGATGTATCTAGGGAGAATTCACTTTGAAGCGACTGTTCCCTAGATACATACGTCATGATATTTTATTTCACAATTGAATCAATTTAAAAAAGACCTAA